GAATCGACTAAAAAATGAAATTAATCATTTCATATTGATAGTATTGCTATGCTTAGTGTGCGACTCGTTAGTTTTTTAGAACGGTTCCAATTTAACAAATTTATAAACGGGTTCATCGTATAAATTAATTAAAAAAGAACTAATAACCAACGCATCACTTCGGATTATCTAGATCTAAAGAACTAGTCAAAACAAAAAAAATATAAAAAAAGATATATTATAGCAACTGAACTATTGTGAAGCATAAAAGAATAAAAATCTTATTTAGTTGTAAAGCAATAAAAATATACAGATAAATGAAGAGGTGAAAGAAAGAGAGAAAAATAAATCAATGATATAGAATTCTAATATGTAAAGGTCTATGGGTTATCTCATAAAAGGTAGTGTAATAAAGCATCAATCTAAATCAATTCATATCTATTTATATATGAATTCATTTATAACGTAAACAAATTAAGAGCTCTGAATCAATAAAAACTAAGAATATTGATTCACGAAAAAACAAATCAATATTCGAAAAAAAAAATATTATTAATTTTTAGATATGAGAAAGGCTCCATTGTCGAATTCAGACCTAACCATTAATCGAGAAGTGATGGGAACGACGAAACCTGCAAATACTTAAGATTTTATTAAAAACAAATCTTAATGATTCATTAGGTGGGATGGCGGAAGAAACCAAAAAGCAATACATTTTTTAGGAGTTGTGCCCTACATTACATCTGAATTTGATTGATAATAAAAGAGTAAATATTCGCCCGCGATAATTTTGATTTTTTTTAATTTTTTTTTTTACCAATTCTATATTATTCTTTCTAATAATCAAAAAAATTCTAATAACTAATAATAAAAAGGAAAATAAAGATTCATTAGAACATTATAAAATAACAAATAATAGAACAAAACAACATTCTTTAGTTATATATGTATAACAAAAATTGTTTATTTATAAGAATCCATATTCAATTCTATATCAAAACAAGATATAAAAATTTTGAATAGATTCTATGAAATCTCAAAAAATCCCGCTATTCCATTATTCATTAAACATATGAATATTAGTGCATATTATTTTATCGATTAGATTAAATGGATTATCTATATAGATAGATATCTATTTCAATTGCTTGATTCGCGAGGAGCCGTATGAGGTGAAAATCTCATGTACGGTTCTGTAATAAAGATGGAATTGAAAAACAACCATCAATTATAACCCCCAAAGAACCAGATTTCGTAAACAACATAGAGGAAGAATGAAGGGAATATCCTATCGAGGGAACCATATTTGCTTCGGAAGATATGCTCTTCAAGCACTTGAGCCAGCTTGGATAACATCTAGACAAATAGAAGCGGGACGGCGGGCAATGTCACGAAATGTTCGCCGAGGTGGACAAATATGGGTACGCATATTTCCAGACAAACCGGTTACAATAAGACCTACTGAAACACGTATGGGTTCAGGAAAAGGATCTCCCGAATATTGGGTAGCTGTCGTTAAACCTGGGAAAATACTTTATGAAATGGGTGGGGTACCAGAAAATATAGCAAGAAAGGCTATTTCAATAGCATCATCCAAAATGCCTATACGAACTCAATTCATTATTTCAGGGTAATAAATTAGAACCAAAGGAAAGAGGTCTTTAGGATGAAAACAAAAAATGCAAATGTAGGTTCCTTTTTTTGAACACAAAATATTTTTACTTCCATTTTTGGACTGAAAGAATAAAAAAATGATATGATTCAACCTCAAACTCATTTGAATGTAGCTGATAATAGCGGAGCACGCGAACTGATGTGTATTCGAATCCTAGGAGCTAGTAATCGACGATATGCTTATATTGGTGACATTGTTGTTGCTGTAATCAAACAAGCAGTACCAAATACGAACTTAGAAAGATCCGAAGTGATCAGAGCTGTAATTGTACGTACTTGTAAAGAACTCAAACGTAGCAACGGTATAATAATTCAGTATGATGATAATGCTGCAGTTGTCATTGATCAAGAAGGAAATCCAAAAGGAACTCGAATCTTTTGTGCAATCGCCCGGGAATTGAGACAGTTAAATTTCACTAAAATAGTTTCATTAGCACCCGAGGTATTATAAGACGAAACCGTGCTATGGATAGATTATTTTTTTATGAAATAGATTAATTAATCTATTTTATCTCACATATATCCCTTTTGTAGTAATTATTATAAGTATTATTTATAAGTATTATAAGCAGCAATTCTTATTTATTTCAGATTAATACTTGATAACCTAAACAATATATCTATATATAGAATATAGATATATATATAATAGAACGTAAAAAAAAAAAATAATAATAATAAATAGAAAAAGGAGCATGTTGATTATAAAATAAAGGGCAACAATCATTTTTGTTTACCATGGGTAAGGACACCATCGCTGACATAATAACCTATATAAGAAATGCTGACATGAATAAAAAAGGAATGGTTCAAATACCATTTACTAACATAACAGAAAACATTGTAAAAATACTTTTACGAGAGGGTTTTGTTGAAAATGTCAGAAAACATAGAGAAAACGACAAATATTTTTTAGTTTTAACTCTACGGTATAAAAGAAATAGAAAAGGATCATATAACACTTTTTTAAATTTAAAACGGATCAGTACACCCGGTCTACGAATATATTCTAATTATCAACGAATCCCTCGAATTTTAGGAGGCATGGGGATTGTAATTCTTTCAACTTCTAGAGGTATAATGACAGATCGAGAGGCTCGATTAGAAAGAATTGGCGGAGAAGTTTTATGTTATATATGGTAATCTTTCTAACACCCGAATTATATGAGAAACTTCTATCCATTTTTGGTAAAAAAAAAAGAGAGAGAAAAAAACGCAAGTTTCTAATATAACTTCCCCCCTTATGTATATTTGTGAATGTGATAAGGGATTTAACTGGAATTAAAAAAAGGGGGGATTCACGAAGATTTAATTACTAAATGAATAACTTACCCATGAATCATTTCCCCGGGGTATGTTTCAAGTTCCCTTATATAATTAATGCAAATTGGATTTTGATTATAGGATATGTTTCCAAAAAGATTCAACGTACTTTTTATGGGTATACGATAAGGAAAGAAAAAAAGTATAAGTCATTCAATTTAATTTGGGTGTTTTTCAACCTCAACATTTTTTTTATGGGGAAGGCCACAATTAGAAGTTCAAAACGTAAGGAAACCTTATTTTCTTCCAATAAATAAATTTGGGATTAACTTATTAAGTTAAGGAATGGCAAATATGAAAATAAGGGCCTCCGTTCGTAAAATTTGTGAAAAATGTCGATTGATTCGAAGACGAGGGCGAATTATAGTAATTTGTTCCAATCCAAGACATAAACAAAGACAAGGATAATATTTTAACATACAGAGGCTTTCTAAAAAAAATAGAATTATAAATATAGAAATTTATATTTTATCTTATTATATATATAGATTTTTCTATCAAATATCAAATTTTTATAAAAAAAAATGATTGATTGATATTTCAAATTTTAAATTTGATTTCAAAAATTGTATTTTATATTAATCGAACTAAAATATACTTAATATAGAAAAATCGAATATTAATTATAGTTATAAAAGAATTAATTTAATAAAGGATCCCCCTTTTTTGACACGAAATGGATATATCCATACCATATATCTTGGACTTATTTTTATGAAATAATTAAATATGGCAAAACCTATATCTAAAACGGGTTCGCGTAAAAATGTACGTATTGGTTCGCGTAAGCATACTCGTAAAATACCAAAGGGAGTTATTCATGTTCAAGCTAGTTTCAACAATACTATTGTAACTGTTACAGATGTACGAGGTCGGGTGATTTCTTGGTCTTCCGCCGGTACTTGCGGATTCAAGGGTACACGAAGGGGGACACCTTTTGCCGCTCAAACTGCAGCAGGAAATGCTATTCGAACAGTATCGGATCAAGGCATGCAACGAGCAGAAGTCATGATAAAAGGTCCAGGTCTCGGAAGAGATGCGGCATTAAGAGCTATTCGTAGAAGTGGTATACTATTAAATTTTATACGAGATGTAACTCCTATGCCACATAATGGATGTAGGTCTCCTAAAAAAAGACGTGTGTAAAACTAAAAAGAAACATTGAAAAGATTTCAAGAGAAATAAACAAGTCAAGGGTTTGATCAAAATAATATATTACTATGGTTCGAGAGAAAATAAGAGTATCTACTCGGACACTACAATGGAAGTGTGTTGAATCAAGAATAGACAGTAAGCGTCTTTATTATGGACGCTTTATTCTGTCTCCACTTATGAAAGGTCAAGCCGATACAATAGGCATTGCAATGCGAAGAGTTTTACTCGGAGAAATAGAGGGAACATGTATCACACGTGTAAAATCAGAAAAAATACCACATGAATATTCTACCATAATAGGTATTGAAGAATCAGTACATGAAATTTTAATGAATTTGAAAGAAATTGTATTGAGAAGTAATCTGTATGGAACTCGGGACGCATCTATTTGTTTCAAAGGTCCTGGATATGTAACCGCTCAAGACATCATTTTACCACCCTCTGTGGAAATCGTTGATAATACACAACATATAGCCAACGTAACAGAACCCGTTAATTTGTGTATTGAATTAAAAATTGAGAGGAATCGTGGGTATCGTATAAAAACACTAAAAAACTTTCAAGATGGAAGTTATCCTATAGATGCCATATTCATGCCTGTTCGAAATGTAAATCATAGTATTCATTCTTATGTGAATGGGAATGAAAAACAAGAGATACTCTTTCTCGAAATATGGACAAATGGAAGTTTAACTCCTAAGGAAGCGCTTTATGAAGCCTCCCGGAATTTGATTGATTTATTTATTCCCTTTTTACACGCAGAAGAAGATAAATTTAATTTAGAAAACAATCAACACAAAGTTACTTTGCCCCTTTTTACTTTTCATGATATATTAGCTAAGGAAAAACTAAGGAAAAATAAAAAAGAA